TATTTATTCCATAAGGGCTTATTCGATCCAATCGTACCACGTAATCCTTTAAAAGGCGTTCTGCGTGAGTTATTTCAGCTCCATGCTTTTTTGCCTTTGAATCGAAAAATGAAATCAAAAATGAAATCAAGGAGAGCCCTATATCCTTAATTTGATTCTTAATTTCATATTTAATAAATTATTTCATTTAATTTCATTTAAAAAAAAAAAAATGGGATTATTTGTTCTGTGGTAACCAAGTAGTTATTTAGTTTGTAGGAAGCAAAGTCAAAATTCCAAGAATCTATTTTTCTTTGGTAACATAGGATTAAATTGGAAAAAGAATCATGAGCCCTGATTCCTAATCAGGAAATCTCTATCAAACAAAATAAAAAGAGCGAATTCTATCTCTTTCTTCCGTGAAATTGGGCAAGGGGGTCCTACATCTTTCTATATCCCTCAAGAATGCCCAGTTTGACTAAGAATCCCTTTTGTCGGATCGTATTATAACGAATTTTTCGCGAAGGGAAAAACTAAAAAAAAAAATGAAAAATAATAAAAAAAGAACATAATAAAAAAACGTGAATTATCATACATATATTGCATGTAGAAAGATGAATAAGCCTATTTATTTACTTCTTTTTTTTTTTATTTACATATTTACACTTTTGATTTACATTAATTATATTATTATATACGTACTTAGTATATTCTAGTCTATTATATACTTTATAGACTTATAATATTTTCTTTTTCTTTCTTTAATATATATTAAAGAAAATATTAGTATATAGACTCTTATATTATAGATTCCTTATTATATCTTAGTATATATACATAATATACTCTTACATTATATAATATACCCTTTATTAGTGTATATACTCACTTAGGTATACTTAGTATAATAGTATAATTATATATGAATTATAAGATATCTTTATAACAGGTTAAAAGATTAATATAACAATAAATAACAGGTACAAATATTAAATCGAGGTACCCATTCTATGACAACTCTCAACAACCTACCCTCTATTTTTGTGCCTTTAGTGGGCTTAGTTTTTCCGGCAATTGCAATGGTTTCTTTATCTCTTCATGTTCAAAAAAACAAAATTTTTTAAATAAGATGGGCAAAATCTTATCTATTTTTTTTTTCAAGACTTACGTGGATCATAGCACGGATATCTATTTAGTAGAATATGGTATAACGTGTGGCTTCTTCCGAGCATAAGCTCGTATGCATGTGTAAACATGATATATGAGTAACTGAATTAGAGCTATTTTCAAATGGATTGGTATCGGGATGAATTTCTTAAATGTAAAGTCAATATATGTATGTGGATATCTATAAGAAATCATATGAAAGGGATGTTCTTATTTTAGTTTAGATCTAGGCAATTCGATGAATTACTCTACTCCTAAAGGTTCACATCATAACAGTGCTGGTTGATGAGGGTTACTTCGGAAACAAAAAAAATGAAAGTCAATTTTTTTTGGTTATTCCCAAATTCCAATAAAATGCAACTAGATCTAGTATAGTATGAGTTGGCGATCAGACCGTATATGGATAGAACTTATAGCGGGGTCTCGAAAAACGAGTAATTTCTGCTGGGCCTTTATCCTTTTTTTAGGTTCATTAGGATTTTTATTGGTTGGAACTTCCAGTTATTTTGGTAGGACTTTTATATCTTTAGTTCCCTCTCAGCAAATCATTTTTTTTCCGCAAGGGATCGTGATGTCTTTCTACGGAATCGCAGGTCTTTTTATTAGTTCCTATTTGTGGTGCACAATTTCGTGGAATGTAGGTAGTGGTTATGATCGATTCGACATAAAAGAAGGAATAGTGTGTATTTTTCGTTGGGGATTTCCTGGAAAAAATCGTCGCATCTTCCTCCGATTCCTTATGAAAGACATTCAGTCCATCAGAATAGAAGTTAAAGAGGGTATTTATGCTCGTCGTGCCCTTTATATGGAAATCAGAGGCCAGGGGTCCATTCCCTTGACTCGTACTGATGAGAATTTGACTCTACGAGAAATTGAGCAAAAAGCTGCCGAATTGGCCTATTTCTTGCGTGTACCAATTGAAGTATTTTGAAACAAGAACTGAAGAATGCCCGCTTTTTTAGCTAGAGGGAAAAAACGAAAACTCAAGAATTCTCTTTTTTCGATAGCATAACTTAACTGAAGTTTCTTCAGAACGCTCATTCGAGCTAAACGCAAACGAACACGGAACAATCATAAAACGAAATTGTTTTTTTTTTTTTTTTTCGAATTTGAAGTGGACTCTTTCTTATTGTATTTCGGTATTGTTTTTCTGTATTCTTTCGAAATTCATAACCACTTTACTGAATCACAAATAAAAAATAGGGAATAGATTCATGGGCTCTATAACTTTTAATGTAATAGATTTTAATGTAATAGAACCGATGTTTGATAGAAATAGAAACTAGAAAGAAATAGAAAATAGAAAGAAATAGTAGTATATAGTAGTATCGAGTCGACAAATGAGGTGAGTTCATTTAAAAATTCCCAGACGAAAAAATGGCAAAAAAGAAAGCATCCACTTCCCTTATATACCTTTCATTTATAGTATTTTTGCCTTGGTGGATCTCTCTCTCATTTAATAAAGGTCTGGAATCTTGGGTTACTAATTGGTGGCATACTAGACACTCCGAAATTTTTTTGAATGATATTCAAGAAAAAAGTATTCTAAAAAAATTCATAGAATTAGAAGAACTCTCGCTCTTGGACGAAATGATAAAGGAATACCCGGAAACACATTTACCAAAGCCTCACCGCGGAATCTACAAAGAAACGATCCAATTGATCAAGATGCACAATGAGAATCGTATGAATACGGTTTTTCATTTCTCGACAAATATAATATCTTTCGTTATTCTAAGTGGTTATTCTATTCTAGGTAATGAAGAACTTGTTATTCTTAACTCTTGGGTTCAAGAATTCCTATATAACTTAAGCGACACAATAAAAGCTTTTTCTATTCTTTTATTAACTGATTTATGTATAGGATTCCATTCGCCACGCGGTTGGGAACTAATGATTGGCTCTGTCTACAAAGATTTTGGATTTGCTCATAATGATCAAATTATATCAGGTCTTGTTTCTACGTTTCCAGTCATTTTAGATACAATTTTAAAATATTGGATCTTTCGCTATTTAAATCGTGTATCTCCGTCACTTGTAGTCATTTATCATTCAATGAATGACTGAAAAATGATAGACCGATTCAATTATAATGTTTGTTACTTTGTACATAAGCAACTTATTCAAAACTGTACTTATTCTTTCTACCCATATGGGGGCTTCCTTCAATGTTCCAGTAAAATTATTTCAGTAAATAGCAGAATCATAGATAGGGAACTATACTAGCGACTTATCTAATTTTATTGTAGAAATTTTCGGGATCAATGATTGGACCATGCAAACTAGAAATAACTTTTCTTGGATAAAGGAAGAGATTACTCGATCTATTTCCGTCTCGCTCATGATATATATAATAACCCGGGCACCCATTTCAAATGCATATCCCATTTTTGCGCAGCAGGGTTATGAAAATCCACGAGAAGCGACCGGCCGTATTGTATGTGCCAATTGCCATTTAGCCAATAAGCCCGTGGATATCGAGGTTCCACAAACGGTACTTCCTGATACTGTATTTGAAGCAGTTGTTCGAATTCCTTATGATCTGCAACTGAAACAAGTTCTTGCTAATGGTAAAAAAGGAGCGTTGAACGTAGGGGCTGTTCTTATTTTACCTGAGGGGTTTGAATTAGCCCCTCCCGATCGTATTTCGCCCGAGATTAAAGAAAAGATAGGCAATCTATCTTTTCAGAGCTATCGTCCCACTAAAAAAAATATTCTTGTGATAGGTCCTGTTCCTGGTCAGAAATATAGTGAAATCACCTTTCCTATTCTTTCTCCGGACCCCGCTACTAAGAAAGATGTGCACTTCTTAAAATATCCCATATACGTAGGCGGCAACAGGGGACGGGGTCAGATTTATCCCGACGGAAGCAAGAGTAACAATAATGTTTATAATGCTACAGCGTCGGGTATAGTAAGTAAAATCATACGAAAAGAAAAAGGGGGATACGAAATTACCATAGTGGATGCATCGGATGGACGTCAAGCGGTTGATATTATCCCTCCAGGACCAGAACTTCTTGTTTCAGAGGGAGAATCTATCAAACTTGATCAACCAGTAACGAGCAATCCTAATGTGGGTGGATTTGGTCAGGGGGATGCGGAAATAGTACTTCAAGATCCATTACGTGTCCAAGGACTTTTGCTCTTCTTGGCATCTGTTATTTTGGCACAAATATTTTTGGTTCTTAAAAAGAAACAGTTTGAGAAGGTTCAATTGTCCGAAATGAATTTCTAGATACGCAGATTTATCAACACCAAGCTCTAAAAAGAAGCCCATTTTTGTTGGCTATTATTATTATGTTATGTAATTATGGATGATCAAAAAAATTCTGAAAAGCCTCTTTTTTTTTTCTACCCGCGTTCGGGAATTGAATTACTTGTACCGCACTCCTAGTATGTATACTGTGAAGAAGACTATTTGAGTTTACTCCCCTCTTCTTTATTTCTTTGTTTTTTCAATCCAAATGGAAGCGGTATGATTATGTCAATATTGTCAGATTTCAATGTCATAGAATGAATCAATATTTTTCTATTCGATTGGATACTAACAATTAAGAGATAAATAAGCGTAGAATAGAAACCAAAGTATAAAAGAAATGAGAGGACAAAAAGATTCCAGGAGGGATTATTCGTCTTCCTAGTCTTTGACACAAGCAAAGGGCTGGGGACAATTCCTTTTCTTGTGTCGAAATATTACTATTATAATAATTTTTTTTGATCTCATTCGTCATCCTATTCGTAGTTTAAATTTTTTTCTAGGTTTATCATAACCCTTTTTAGATTTATTACATAGATAAGTAGTGATAGTGGACAAACAAAAAATATAGGAAACTTTAGTGATCAAATAGAAC